CAATTTTTACAGTACGATGGTTGGCTGTTCACGGACTAGCGGTACCCACTGTTTCTTTTTTGGGATCAATATCAGCAATGCAGTTCATCCAACGATAAACCTAATTTGAATTATAGAGCTACGACACAATCAAACCCAAATGAACAAAATGTTGAATTGAATCGTACCAGTCTCTACTGGGGGTTATTACTCATTTTTGTACTTGCTGTTTTATTTTCAAATTATTTCTTCAATTAATAGAAGAAATGGGAATAGTAAATAATAAAAATAGATATATATATTAGGAATTCTTTTATCACATTCGGAAGGATATCATTTCATAATTATCTATGACTGTTTATGTCTTTAGCATGGCTGACTACTTGATTAAATGTGGAGGAAAGTGGGATAAATGGCCGATACTACTGGAAGGATTCCTCTTTGGATAATAGGTACTGTAACTGGTATTCCTGTGATCGGTTTAATTGGTATTTTCTTTTATGGTTCATATTCCGGATTGGGCTCATCCCTGTAGTAATCGTATTAATCGGGTTTTCAAAATGAAAGCGTAAGAACTCAAAGGGATCCACTCGAATTCATCAAAGAGAGAGTGGATCTCATTGAGTTCTTAATAATTCATAATTCTCATTTTTTTTTTCATTTTTATTCATATAAAATTCATATAAATGACTAAACGGACAACTTTTTCCGATGTTTCAAAAAACTCCATTTCTATTTTTTTTTTTTTACAAATTAATTGAAGAAATTCAATTTGTTTAACCAAATTCCTCAATTTCCTCTATTTTTTATTTGTTCACTACGTATTATATGCAATAAATTTTATATTATATGTCATAAAGGTTCTAAGTTGGAAAAAATAGAAACTATAGAATTTTTCAAGAGGGGGTTTAAAAAAGATTATTTTATGAATCTTTTTTAGAACATTTTATATTTAGACACAAACAAGAAGGAATAGGACTTGGGACTCTAGTAAAAGCCAAAAAATCTTCCCTAGAGTCCCGTTTCCCTATTGGAATTCGATTTTGTTTAATATTCTCTGTCTATATATTTTATGTTTAATATCGAATCCAATTTTCTTGCATTTTACGATAAAAAAATATTTCTATAATAGAGAGTTCTATTATAGAAAATGAAATCTGAAAAAAAAAAAAGTGACATAATCATAATATTCGAATTTCTTGTGGGGTTGATAAAAACAAAGTTAAATAGTTTTCCTTACAATTATATATACTTGAACTTATTTGTATTACGTTACAAGGAACTATGGTATAAAAAGACTAGACAGAAGCAAAGATCTTTTCATAATTTATTTATTCTATTATACAGAATAGACTACTAAATAAATTATCAACAAAAACTTAGTTATTTTTACGAGTTTAATATGTTGATAAATACGTGGGCCTAGAAATTCATTTCGGACAATTGAACCTTCTCAAATTGTTTCTTCTTAAGAACTAAAAAGATTTGTGCTAAAATAATAGATGCCAAGAAGAACAAGAGACCTTGGACACGTAACGGATCTTGAAGGACTATTTCCGCATCCCCCTGACCAAATCCACCCACATTAGGATTACTTGTTAATGGCTGATCAAGTTTGATAGATTCACCTTCTGAAACAAGAAGTTCTGGTCCTGGAGGTATAATATCAATCACTTCACGTCCATCCAATGCATCCACTATAGCTATTTCGTACCCCCCTTTTTCTTTTCGTATGATTTTTTTTACGATACCTGTTGCTGTAGCATTATACACATTATTATTACTCTTGCTTCCGTCGAGATAAATCTGACCCCTTCCCCTGTTCCCACCTACGTATATAGGATATTTTAAGAAATGAACATCTCTCTTAATAGTGGGATCCGGGGAAAGAATAGGAAAGGTGATTTCATTATATTTCTGACCAGGAACAGGGCCTACCACAAGAATATTTTTTTTTGTAGGACGATAGTTTTGAAAAGACAGATTACCTATTTTTTCTTTAATCTCAGGCGAAATACGATCGGGGGGTGCCAATTCAAAACCTTCTGGTAAAATAAGAACAGCCCCGACATTTAAAGCCCCTTTTTTACCATTAGCAAGAACTTGTTTAACTTGCATATCATAAGGAATTCGAACAACTGCTTCAAATACAGTATCTGGAAGTACCGCTTGTGGAACCTTTATATCCACGGGCTTATTAGCTAAATGGCAATTGGCACAGACAATACGACCGGTTGCTTCTCGCGGATTTTCATAACCCTGCTGCGCAAAAATGGGATATGCATTTGAAATGGGTGCTCGAATTATTATATATATCATGATCGATATGGAAATGGATCGAGTAATCTCTTCCTTTATCCAAGAAAAAGCATTTCTAGTTTGCATGGTCTAATCCTTGATCCTGAAAATTTCTACAATAAGATTGAGTAGGTCACTCACATAGTTCCCTATCCAAGATGAAGAATCCCCTTTTTGATTTAAAGGGGAGTTAAAAAGAAGGGAAAAAGTTATCTTTTTTTAGCTAAAATTAGCTAAAAAAAATTTCAATTAAAATTGGATAAGTGGATCGTTTTTTGAGTCAGTCATTCATTGAATGATAAATCACTACAAGTGATGGAGATACGCGATTTAAATAACGGAAAATCCAATATTTGAAAATTGTATCTAAAATAACTGGAAAAGAGGAAACAAGACCAGATATAATTTGATCATTTTGAGCAAATCCAAAATCTTTATAGACGAAACCAATCATTAGTTCCCAACCATGGGTTGAATGGAATCCTATACATAAATCAGTTAATAGAAGAATAGAAAAAGCTTTTATTGTGTCACTTAAATTATAGATAAATTCTCGAACCCAAGAGTTAATAAGAACAAGTTCTTGATTACCAAAAATAGAATAACCGCTCAGAATAAAGAAACAGATTATATTGGTAGAGAAGTGCAAAATCGTATTCATATGATCTTCGTTATGCGTTTTGATTAACTGGATTGTTTCTTTATAGATTCCAGTACGAAGATTTTTTAGATGTGTTTCCGGACATTCCTTTAACATTTCATCTAACAAAAACAGTTCCTCAAATTCAATAAATTTTTTTAGAATACTCTTTTCTTGACTATCATTCAAGAAAATTTCGGATTGCCTAATATTCCACCAATTGATAAACCAAGATTCCAGACTTTTCTTAAATGTGAAAGAGATACACCAGGGCAAAAAGACTATAGATGTAAGATATAGAAGGGGAATAAATGTTTTCTTTTTTGTCATTTTTCCTCTTTAATGAACTCAATTTCATCTCATTCCTCAACTCTATATGATAATAATCTTTCTATCAAGAATAAGTTTATTACAAGTCATAGAGCTTATATATATAAATATATAGTCTATTCTCTCATTTTTTTTAGTTGCAATTCGAAAGTTAGTCCTTGCCTTGTTTAATTTAGAAAGAACTTGAACTTTTTGGACAATTTCTAGTTAATTCCAATTCTTACAAGTACAAGGGTAAAACGGGTACCCTCAAAAACCAAGATAATTCGTAAGCTATAAATGCAATGTCTATTGGCAACAAATCATCTTCAAGCCGAGTCAAAGGAATAAGCCCATTGTTTTCGCTTTCCAGATAAAGGATCTCATACTTAAAGGTACGATTAAAAAAATCCGTTTTCGTATGAGTTGCTATTCTGAGGTATAGGATCTCTTCCATAGGTATTTCGAGAGTAATATCATTGGGAAAGCCCCAACGAACAAACTCTACTTTTTTCTCTTTTTTATCGAACATATCATAACCACCACCTACATCCCAAAAAATAATGCACCACAAATACAAACTCAAAAAGACACCCGCGATTCCATATAAACCCAGCACGAGCCCTTGTGGAAAAAATGGCAAATAAAGAGACTCCGGAATAAATGGAAAATCGTAAAGTTCCTCGGAGAAAACTATAAAATCCTTATCAACATAACTGAAAAAAGAAAGCGATAAACATCCTAATGAGCCAAATAAACCGAAAAAGGCCCAAAAGTAATAGCTTAGGTTTCGAGAAGGCCCTGCGATATAAAAAACGCGTAGCTCTTTGAACCGGAGAACTGAGTCTTTCATACGTTATTATCTCCTTGGATTAAAAAGGATTAAAAAAAATGAAAAAAACCAGTTTTTTTTATTTTAAGATTTAAGAAATATTCTTTTTTTGAACATGAAGAAATAAAGAAGCCATTGCAATTGCCGGAAATACTAAACCCACTAAAGGAATAAAAACGGAAGACAAAAAGTTAATCATAAAATGTGTACCTCTATTTACAATTTGTACCTTATATATATATAGATTATTGTTATTATATATATATAGATTTTTGTTATTTTTTATTCTTATTTTTTTTATTTGGATCGTCTATAATAACTAGAATTCCTATATATTTATACTAAGTATATAGGAATTCTAGTTATTATAGCTAAGTCTACATATATATATAATTAACTATATATGTATATGTAGACTCTATATGTAGAACAAAATAAATTAATTGATTTAACCTTATATTTCGAAAAGAAACAAACATATGTATGATAATAGACCCTTTTACTTTTTTTATTCTTTTATTCTTAGTATTTTTTATTCTTTTATTACTTTGTTTTCATTTTTAGTCAAAGAAAAGAAATTATGGAATTGAAATAACTCACTCAGAACTCCCTTTAAAAGATTACGCGGTACGATTGAATCAAATAAGCCTTTGTGAAATAAATATTCAGCCGCTTGCGAACCTTCGGGTACTGCCTTATTCAATGTTTGTTCAATTACTCTTTTACCAGCAAATGCAATATAAGCATTTGGTTCGGCAATAATGATATCCCCCAACATGCCAAAACTAGCTGTTACCCCACCTGTAGTAGGAGATGTAAGGATTGATACATAGAATAACTTTTTATTTGTTTGATAATCATATAAAGCAGAAGAGATTTTAGCCATTTGCATCAAGCTCAAACTTCCTTCTTGCATACGTGCTCCTCCAGACGCACATACCAGAATAAGAGGTAAAAGTTGATTGGTAGCATATTCTACCAAACGGGTGATTTTCTCACCTACTGCGGATCCCATACTACCCCCCATAAACTGAAAATCCATAATTCCAATTGCTACAGGAATACCATTTAGTTGACCCGTACCTGTTTGAACAGCCTCAGTTAATCCTGTTTTTAGTTGATAAGAATCAATACGATCTTTATAAGGTTCCTCTTCTGAATCAAATTCAATGGGATCCAGAGAAATCATGTCTTCATCCATAGGATTCCAAGTACCTGGATCAATCGAAAGTTCGATTCTATCGGAACTGCTCATTTTCAAATGATATCCGCAGTGTTCACAAATATTCATTTTTGATTTAAAAAATTTTTTATAATTTAACCCATAACAATTTTCACATTCAATCCATAAATGCTTATATTTTTGAGTTTCATCGGAATTATTAGAACTTTCTCCAATAGTCGAATTATGATCATTTGTATCATTCGTGCTAGTTATTATACTAGAACTAGAATTCTCGCTTTCACTAGAATTTCTGCCCTTACCAAAAATGTAACGATAAAAATAACTGTCATTGTATTTGTCACTATCACCTAAACGGAAACTCTCAATACAGATTTGATAATAAAGATAACTATCAATGCAACTATTAATGTTATTATTCCAACTATATTTAGTATCATCCATGTAATGATCGTCATCACTCTTAGAAACATTATTCATATAGCTAGAAAAAAAACTTTCCTGTTCACTTAGGAAAGGCTGATCATTGTCAATCTCTAAAGTTTGATTCTCAATATCTAAATATATGGAATAACTGTTCCTCTTATTATCTCTAACTAAAAAAGTTTTATCTGATATTAAATTCTGGATGTTTCTGACACCTACTAAATAATCAAAAAAACCGTAACTAGAATTATCATTATCATTCCAACTATTCATTTTTTTATTCATATCGGTTAAAATTTTTGGGTCTTCTTCACTTACACCGGTACTTTCAATAGGACCGAGACTATCCATTGATTTACTTAATTCACACCTGTATTCGAACTTCCTATTAAACAACATAGAATTGAACCACCTTTTTTCCATAGAGTTTTTTCCTCTATTTTCATAAAATATAATAGATGAATAGTCATTGGATGAAAAATAATAGAAATATTCCATTTTTAATATTCTATCTCATGTATTTACTATCAAAAAAGTATATAAATTCGATAATTAGGATTAGTAACTGATAATAATAATAAAGTAAAGAATGAGTCGATATTTAAAATAAATGATAATAAAATAAGAAAAAAATACCACCTCATTGGGGGTAATGTATTTATAAGTCGAATTACTTCATTTAGTGATTATTCATTTGCTTTTTCCTATATTCTATCTTTTATCTTTATACATTTTTTTCATTTTGTTTTGAAAATAGATGAAAATTGCATTTATTTTTTTAGCTTATAGAAAATAACATTCTATATAAACAACAAAAAATAAAACAACAAAAATAAAAAATTAGGTATGAAGATAACAAGAGAGCGGGGGGGATAAAAGAAAAAAGAGTTTTTTAAATCTATATATAAGTCATCCGCACCCCCCCTTTTTTTATTTCATTAATTGAATTTCATTTGTTGATTCGAGCTAAGTTCCAAAAAAACGCCAGCCCTTTTTGAAATATCCTGAACAGTTCCTGTAGGTTGAGCGCCTTGTTCAAGGAAATATAGAATAATAGGAATATTTAAATAGGTTTGATTCTTTATTGGATCATAAAAACCCACTTTCCGAAGATCTCTTCCCTCTCTTCGGGATCGAACATCGATTGCAACGATTCGATAAACGGCTCATTGGGATAGATATAGATGAATAATGCACCCCCCCCTAGAAACGTATAAGAAGTTTTATCCTCGTACGGCTCGGGAAAATGAAAAATTATATGTATGTATAAAAATGGAATGTCAAATAGATCAATAAAATCATCAAATCAATTAAACTATGACTTAAGTGTTTTTTTTTCGTATTTTATTTCTGAAAAAAACTCCTCATATTTGTAACCCCATAACTCAAATTGGATAATTCTCAAATAACTCAAAATAAACCCTTTAGCTATTTCATTTATTGAGTGGTCTCTACCCCCTTTTCTTGCCTCTTGCCCGTTTTTCTTTATAATATAATCTATTTTTTTTCTAATTCTAATAGAATTCTATTCTAATTCGAATAGAATTATAGAATTAATGAGACAATTTGAAAATGGTATTTACTTGTTCCATGATCTTTTCGCTTTTCTTTGAATCATTGGGTTTAGACATTACTTCGGGAATCTTCAATCTTTTCAAAAAAATGGCAGCAACATACCATTTTTTTTGAATTTCTCTGAAAGAATCATACAAAAAAAATAAATAGAGGGTTAATTCCCGCGAATACACTTTGGATCGAAATTGTTTTACTAATTCCAACAATTTTTTTTAACCTTGCTCCAATTTGATCCTTTCGATTTTTCTATCAAAAATATACTTACGAAGTTGTTCTAACTTATTAATTTTCACTAACCTTAGATACTTGCCCCTGAGAAATGAATAAACTCGAGCTCCATCATGTACTATTTACATCATCAACCCCTTTCCTGTCCCAAAAATAAGAAGTTCTAGTGAAACAGAACAAATGATGTCGAGCCAAGAGCATGTTGATTTCTATATACTAGGAAAATGGCGGATGTAAGAATCCACAGCTAATCTAATCATGTCTTTCAAGTCACACGTTGCTTTTTACCACATCGTTTTAAACGAAGTTTTACCATAACATTCCTTTAGCTTGGATCCAGTATGTAATTGATTCAATTATGGAATCGTGAATAGTCATTGATTCAATCGATATATAATAATTTATCCTTTTTACTTTACGTCTGTGTTTTTATTCTATATAACGAAAACCATAAAGTAAAGATGTAAAAAAATGAAAATAAACTCGATATTGTATTAATAATTTGTAAAGTAGAAAAAAATGGGAATTAAAAAAAGGGGGGGGGTAATCTTTATTTTGATATAAAATTTGTACTCAAATATGATATACATCAGGAATGCATATACTCTGGGACGGAAGGATTCGAACCTCCGAATAGCGGGACCAAAACCCGTTGCCTTACCACTTGGCCACGCCCCATTTTCGATTTGACACTAATCTAATAAACACTATTATTGATATTGGTTGTTCGTCAATTCCACCAGTTCCAAAATTTCTATAGAAAAAATTGTTGCTAGGATTTTAATATGCGTATGTATCTATATATACATAGCATAAAACTAAATTTATTGATCATTACATAGAATTCAATTAAGATATTGTATAGAAGTAGGATTTCTTGTATTTCAGAATAAAAAGATTTTGAACTAGATAAGTTCAAATCAAAGAAGGATTTTGGCAGGTCTTATCTTATTTGATTCATTTTTTTTAGTTTTATTCATATAATATTAATTTATTTGATTTATTATTGTATTTTTTGATTTATTAATATATATAATAAAAAAATACAATAATAAATCAAATTCTAATTCAACAAAAATAATTTTTATTTTCTTAAAGAACAAAATGTTTGTTATGCTTAATATCTTTAGTTTGGTCTGTATTTGTATTCACTCCGTCCTTTATTCAAGTAGTTTTTTCTCGGCGAAATTGCCCGAAGCCTACGCTTTCTTGAATCCAATTGTAGATATTATGCCAGTAATACCTTTACTCTTTTTTCTCTTAGCTTTTGTTTGGCAAGCTGCTGTAAGTTTTCGATGAGATCTTTAATTTGAGTAATGTCTTAAAAAAATTAAGAATTTATTAGAAAACTAAAATGCGAACATTTTAATAATTTAAAAGATCAGATAAGTTTTACAGTGTGAATTCTCGATTCTAATATTGAAATTTTTGGGTATATACGAAAAAAAAAAAATACGGATCATATCCTCATCTACGTTTTTCAATCGAAAAATCCGAATTCTATTATTCGATTTGAGCCCATCACCAATATAATACCTAGATTGCAGATATGAAAGAGGAGTTTTTGTAATAGTAATTATTGATAATTGTAATAAAAGGCTTGACTCTTATTACAAACCAAGTCCATTTCCGAAACTCATATACCTAAAAATCAATTCATTTTTGAGAAACTTAGTATTAAAAGAAACAAAATGTTTAATATAAGAGAATCTATTCTCTTTCTTTGTCGTTTTTTTAATTATCTTGGAGATTTTATAATGCTTACTCTAAAACTATTTGTTTACACGGTAGTGATATTCTTCGTTTCTCTTTTCATATTCGGATTCCTATCTAACGATCCAGGGCGTAATCCAGGACGTGAAGAATAAAAAAATGTATTCTGTGTTTTTATTGCTTGTGCTGGATTTTGAAATATTTTTAGGATTTTATCTATTTAATATCTTTAACTATTAAATCCAAAATTAAACAAACAAAGAAGTTCCAAAAGTTCAAAAGAAAAAAAAATACCAAATCATCAACGGAAACGGAAAGAGAGGGATTCGAACCCTCGGTACAAAAATTTGTACAACGGATTAGCAATCCGACGCTTTAGTCCACTCAGCCATCTCTCCCCAATTGAAAAAATAGAATTACTTTGTTTATGTTATATCACATAAACAAGAAGAAGCTTGAAAAAAAAAAGAGACTTCTCTCTTTTTTTCTATTTAAATTCTACTCATTATTTTTATTATATATAATTATATATATATATAATTTTGGATTTCTTTTTTTGTCTTTTTCTACAGCCAAAGAGCCCGGCCAATATCTAGTCGGGCTCTTTTTATTCTCATGAATATTGAATAATAATAATTCTCATGAATATTGAATAATAATAATTTATTTGACAAAAAAAATACTTGTAATTTAAACACGATAAAACATCAAAAAAATATGGATTTATTCCTATAATATAAAACAAAAGAATAATACAAGATTAATATGTCTGGTTGCTTTGTTCGACAAAAAGGGAATTCATATATAATAATTGTAT